TAATAGCAAAGAAGATTACGCTATTGAAGTAGAGAATTGTAAAAAAAGGAAAGAGATCTAAAAGATCTTTTTCCTAAGATTCCCGTTTGGTCCACTTATATCTCCCTTCAATGAATATTTTTTTATATGGGTTGACCAATCCCAATATTAAGTCATAATTTGACGAAGAATTCTTGTGGTATATGTTTCCCGCGTGGGATTAAACAAAAAGGGGGATGTTCTATAGAATGATTTCCTTTTCAGTTGATTTTATTCAATGCTTGGCCAAACAAAATTATTATAAATAATAAATTGAATGAACTTTGATCAATCACTTTCTATGCAATGATTCTGTCTAATCAATTTGTCCTTTTAGATTGTCTCCGTGCAGGATAATGATGGAGGTAAAGAAGAATTGACAAAAACGGAATTTATAAGAAATGGGCTGGTTCGGGGAGGGGAGTCTATGTAATTGACTGTCTCTAAGTCAACTCTTGTGACTGTTTCGACGAATGATTATCAAATCCGATTGACTCTAAGATGGATGAAGAGTTGGTTTACATTATGAAAGGAATACGTGTATATGTTATATTAGCTAGTTAGATCCGAATTAAAGATCTATCTCCTACGAATGTGAATTTATGCGGAGATTCCAATAGAAGTCCCTCTGTCTCCTCTGTTACTATGAGTTAAATCAATAAACGGATGAAATCAATAAAAAAATGGAAGAATTCAAAGAATGGGTCGGAACAAAGAAACGTAAGAACGAAAGTTGTATGTATTTACAAAGACTCTCTCGATAGAAAGTAAAAAATAGATATTTAAGTAGTTTTGCGGATTCAATAATATTTTTCCTTGAATTCGAAGTTCGTAGTTATTTCGACCGGATGAATCGTAGCGATGGAAGAATTAAGTCAGAATTCATTGGTTGGGTGTATCATTAACTATTTCTTTTTTTGGTACGAGGAACTTATCATGAATCCACTGATTTCTGCCGCTTCCGTTATTGCTGCTGGATTGGCTGTAGGACTTGCTTCTATTGGACCTGGAGTTGGTCAAGGTACTGCTGCGGGCCAAGCTGTAGAAGGTATCGCTAGACAGCCCGAGGCGGAGGGAAAAATACGAGGTACTTTATTGCTTAGTCTAGCTTTTATGGAAGCTTTAACAATTTATGGCCTGGTTGTAGCATTAGCACTTTTATTTGCGAATCCTTTTGTTTAATCTTATAAATAATAAAAAATTTTTTTTTTCATTTTTTATTGCCTTAGGCCTTGTGCTTTGCTTTTTCGAATTATATCAAGATTTCATTCCTACAATTACTTATTCGTTGAAAAAATAACCCACGGGAAGGGCTGATTTGTGGATGAGGAATTAGCATGCCGACTCGCTTTCAGCCTTCCCCTTCGTAGTCCAAGGAGGCCCTGTTTAGGAAGGGTTGGAACAAAGAGGGTAATTAACAATTTCTTCTAAAATCGAATAGATTTTTTAGTCGATTTCGAAATAGGAAGAAATGGGAAAATCAGAATGATTATCCTCTTGATTATTCGCGCCATAAGAATCATTACCCAACCAAGATCCGCCCATATATATTAAGGGCGAAGTGATACAAAAAGAACTCTGTTCGATTTTTTAGTCTATCTATAAGAGGAGATCATATGAAAAATGTAACCGATTCTTTCCTTTCTTTGGGCCATTGGCCATCCGCCGGTAGTTTCGGGTTTAATACCGATATTTTAGCAACAAATCCAATAAATCTAAGTGTAGTGATTGGGGTATTGATCTTTTTTGGAAAGGGAGTGTGTGCGAGTTGTTTATTTCAAGAATAGGCTGGATTCAACCAGCTGTACTTTTTCCGGTATAACTAGGAACGAAAGGTGCACGAGCTTGCGAATTACTTCTAAATAAATTAATAAATCATATGTAAGAACCATAGCATTTCGTAATTGATTGGTAAATATACTTTGATTCTCTATCAACCAATAATGTAGGACCGTTAACATGGTTAAAGCTAAATCGTTTGAAGTCCAGACGCGGCATGGTACTCTTTCTACCACTACGTTAATATATATGTTAATATAGAGATGGTTTCAAAAAAAAATAATTTTATTGATATAGAACACTCATATCAATAAAATTATTTGAACTACTTATTGGATTTTATTCCCTTTTTAGACAATGCTGAATGGACAACCTATGTATTATTGTGTTTTAAAGTAAGAAAAACTTTTTGGATTGAAAAAAAAAAATAAACAACTTTGCTGACAATTACATATTTTTTGTTTGGTCAGAAGAGTCCTCCGAATCTTTTTGTCTTGGATTAGTGATTCCTTTCGATATTTTTATTTTCGAATATGACGAGAGAATAGAGGATAGGCTCATTACATTCAAAAAAAAAGATATATGAATTTACCATACGTAATACGTAATCGAAGTAATTGAGCGTGAGAGCCAAATGAATTGAAAGATTCATGTTTGGTTCGGGAAGGGGTCATGGAAATTTTGAAATGAATGGAAATATAAT